ACAATAAGGTTAATGATTCTTAAGACATATTAATTAATGTTTCTTAGACATAAATATTACTGTTTCAACCTATACCCTTATCAAACCCCCCCCTTCCCCCCACCTAAATTTTCCTATTCCATGACAAACCCCAAAAGCATGAAACTCAACTTAGGCTCCCACACATTCTAGTAATCTACAAAACAAGACTTCAAATTTAGCATTGGGAAAATTTTTATACGTACACCCCCTCAATGCTTTTTATTAATTAACATAAAATCGCTCAACATTAGTGGTACATTATACATACAGCTTATGTAGCTTATCAATAAAGCAAAGCACTGAAAATGCTTAGATGGATAGTATTATCCCATAAACACAAAAGGTTTGGTCCTGGCCTTATAGTTAGTTAGAGGTAAAATTACACATGCAAAAATCCGTAAACCAGTGTCAAATCCCCTAAAGCTTTATTCAAAGCCTAGGGAGAGGGCATCAAGTACATACAATATAGCTAAAGACGTCTTGCCTAGCCACGCCCCCACGGGACTCAGCAGTGATAAAAATTAAGCAATGAACGAAAGTTTGACTAAGTTATACCTCTCAAGGGTTGGTAAATTTCGTGCCAGCCACCGCGGTCATACGATTAACCCAAATTAATTATTATACGGCGTAAAACGTGTCCATAGGAAACAACCAATAGAATTAAAAACCAACCAATATGTGAAAATTCATCGTTGGAATTAAAACCAATAACGAAAGTAATTCTAATTAACTTAATACACGATAGCTAAGATCCAAACTGGGATTAGATACCCCACTATGCTTAGCCCTAAACCTTAAAGATTAAATAACAAAATCATTTGCCTGAGAACTACTGGCCATCGCTTAAAACTCAAAGGACTTGGCGGTACTTTATATCCGTCTAGAGGAGCCTGTTCTATAATCGATAAACCCCGTTATACCTCACCACCCCTTGCTAATTCAGCCTATATACCGCCATCTTCAGCAAACCTTAAAAAGGAATAAAAGTAAGCAAGAGAATCTCCATAAAAACGTTAGGTCAAGGTGTAGCTTATGAGGTGGAAAGCAATGGGCTACATTTTCTTAAAAAGAACATTACGATACCCTTATTGAAACATAAGGACAAAGGAGGATTTAGTAGTAAATTAAGAATAGAGAGCTTAATTGAATAGCGCAATGAAGTACGTACACACCGCCCGTCACCCTCCTCAAATTAAATGATTAACTAAACCTATACATAATATTTAATATAGTTTATGAGAGGAGATAAGTCGTAACAAGGTAAGCATACTGGAAAGTGTGCTTGGAACAACCACAGCGTAGCTTAACTCACATAAAGCATCTGGCCTACACCCAGAAGACTCCTAAAATAAAGGACGCTTTGAGCAATTATTCAGCCCTAACCCAATACAAACACAACTATTCCAGTTAATAAATTAAAACATTTACTGCATAGAAGTATTAGAGAAAGAAACTTTTAATAGGAGCTATAGAGATTAGTACCGCAAGGGAAGAATAAAACACAAGTAAAAGCACAAATAAGCAAAGATTAAACCTTGTACCTTTTGCATAATGAATTAACTAGAAAACATCTAACTAAAAGAACTTCAGCTAGAAACCCCGAAACCAAACGAGCTACCTAAAAGCAATTTTAAGAATGCACCCGTCTATGTAGCAAAATAGTGGGACGACTTTTAGGTAGAGGCGAAAAACCTAACGAGCTTGGTGATAGCTGGTTACCCAATAACGAATCTTAGTTCAACTTTAAGTTTACCAATAAGAATACATATATAATCTAAATGTAAACTTAAAATATAGCCTAAAGAGGGACAGCTCTTTAGGAAAGGAAAACCCTTAAATAGTGAATAAGCCACTCTCATATTAAAACCATTGTTGGCCTAAAAGCAGCCACCAATAAAGAAAGCGTTCAAGCTCAACATTTAAAATATAATAATACCAAAATTTACTTAAGCAAATTCCTATGTATATATAATTGGGTTAATCTATTAATTTATAGATGAGACACTGTTAATATGAGTAACAAGAATTACATTCTCCATGCACAAAACTATAACAACCCGGATAACCATTGTTAGTTAACAAACCAAAGGTGAATAATCTATACATAAAACCCACCTAACACAACATGTTAATCCAACACAGGGGTGCACAATGGAAAGATTAAAAGAAATAAAAGGAACTCGGCAAACACGAACCCCGCCTGTTTACCAAAAACATCACCTCTAGCATTACAAGTATTAGAGGCACTGCCTGCCCAGTGACTAACGTTAAACGGCCGCGGTATCCTGACCGTGCAAAGGTAGCATAATCACTTGTTCCTTAATTAGGGACTAGAATGAATGGCTTAACGAGGGTTCAACTGTCTCTTATTTCCAATCAGTGAAATTGACCTTCCCGTGAAGAGGCGGGAATGAAAAAATAAGACGAGAAGACCCTATGGAGCTTTAATTAACAACTTAACATTTTAAACCAAAACACCTACTGGATCAAATATACAAAAACTTAAGTTAAAATTTCGGTTGGGGTGACCTCGGAGAATAAAAAAACCTCCGAACGATTATAGCCAAGACACACAAGTCTAAGCACCTGGATCCAATTGACCCAATCTTTTGATCAACGGACCAAGTTACCCTAGGGATAACAGCGCAATCCTATTCAAGAGTCCATATCGACAATTAGGGTTTACGACCTCGATGTTGGATCAGGACATCCCAATGGTGTAGAAGCTATTAATGGTTCGTTTGTTCAACGATTAAAGTCCTACGTGATCTGAGTTCAGACCGGAGTAATCCAGGTCGGTTTCTATCTATTCACGATTTCTCCCAGTACGAAAGGATAAGAGAAATGGAGCCCACTTAAAAAAGAGCCCCTAAATCAATTCATGAAATAATATCAACGTTGTAAATTCGTAAAATAAATGCCTTAGACAAGGGCATAATTAGGGTGGCAGAGTCAGGAAATTGCATAAGACTTAAAACCTTGTTCCCGGGGGTTCAAATCCCCTCCCTAATAGTGCATTTATTAAATATTTTAACCCTCCTAGTACCCATCTTAATTGCCATAGCATTCCTAACACTAGTAGAACGCAAAATTTTAGGGTATATACAACTACGAAAAGGACCAAATATCGTAGGACCATACGGTATTCTCCAACCATTCGCAGATGCAATAAAACTATTCATCAAAGAACCCCTGCGACCACTAGCAACATCAACATCCCTATTTATTATTGCCCCCACGCTATCACTTACACTAGCCTTCAGCTTATGAATCCCAATACCAATACCACACCCATTAATTAACATAAATCTAGGAGCTATATTTATCTTAGCCACATCAAGCCTATCAGTATACTCAATTTTATGATCGGGATGAGCCTCCAACTCAAAATACTCAATATTTGGGGCCCTACGAGCAGTAGCCCAAACAATTTCATATGAAGTAACCATAGCAATCATTCTATTATCAGTACTACTAATAAATGGGTCATTCTCTCTACAATCACTAATATTTACCCAAGAAGCCCTATGACTAATCATTCCAACTTGACCACTAGGAATAATATGATATATCTCAACCCTAGCAGAAACAAACCGGGCCCCATTTGACCTAACAGAGGGTGAATCAGAATTAGTATCTGGATTCAACGTAGAATACGCTGCGGGTCCATTTGCCCTATTCTTCATAGCTGAATATACTAACATTATTATAATAAATGCTCTATCAACAATTGTATTTTTAGGCCCATTTAATGACCCTAATAACCCAGAAATATTTACAATAAACTTTATAATAAAAACACTAGCACTCACCACACTATTCTTATGAGTACGAGCATCCTACCCACGATTCCGATATGACCAACTAATGCACCTACTATGAAAAAACTTTCTCCCACTAACACTAGCCCTATGTATATGACACATTTCCGTACCAATCTTCATAGCAAGTATTCCACCATACACCTAGAAATATGTCTGACAAAAGAGTTACTTTGATAGAGTAAATTATAGAGGTTTAAATCCTCTTATTTCTAGGATAATAGGAATTGAACCTATTCCTAAGAATTCAAAATTCTACGTGCTACCTAAACACCCTATCCTAAATCAGTAAGGTCAGCTAATTAAGCTATTGGGCCCATACCCCGAAAATGTTGGTTTAAATCCTTCCCGTACTAATCAACCCCATCACACTTCTAATTATTTACTTTACAATTTTATCTGGCCCAATAGTCACTATATTAAGCGCCAACTTATTCCTAATATGAATTGGACTAGAAATAAACCTCCTAGCTATCATCCCAATAATAACAAAAAATACAAACCCACGATCAACAGAAGCAGCAACAAAATACTTCCTAACCCAAGCCACAGCTTCAATAATTTTCCTCTTATCAATTATTCTCAACTACAAACAACTAGGAGTATGAACACTACAACCCCAAACAAACAACCAAATCATCACACTAATATATATCTCCCTGGCAATTAAAATAGGACTTGCACCATTCCACGCATGACTGCCAGAAGTAACCCAAGGAATCCCAATACAAACAGGCATAATCCTTCTTACATGACAAAAAGTAGCTCCAATATCAATCCTATTTCAAATATATGAAAAAACTAACCCAACAATACTTATAGCATCAGCCATTCTATCAGTATTAATCGGAGCATGAAGCGGACTTAACCAAACACAAACACGAAAAATTATAGCCTACTCATCTATCAGCCACATAGGTTGAATAATTGCTGTACTCCCATTCAACCCATCCCTTACAATACTAAACCTACTAATTTATATCAGCCTAACAGTACCAACATTTATTATACTAAAACATAATTCATCCACTAACATTAACTCTATATCACTCATATGAAGCAAAACCCCAATAATACTACCAACAATTTCACTAATTTTACTATCCACAGGAGGGTTGCCACCACTAACAGGATTCCTACCTAAATGAGTCATTATCTCAGAACTTATAAAAAATAATAACATCATACTAGCTTCACTAATAGCAATAACAGCCCTAATCAATTTATTCTTCTACACACGACTAATTTATTCAACAACACTAACCACATTTCCAACAAACAACAACTCCAAAATATCACTACACCATAACAACCATAAAAACAACTTCATCCTCCCCTCCCTAGCTATCCTAAGCACTATAACACTCCCCCTCTCCCCACTACTAGTAACATAAGAAGTTTAGGATAAAAAGTCCAAGAGCCTTCAAAGCCCTAAGTAAACAAAAAGTTTAACTTCTGATAAGGATTGCAAGACTACATCTTACATCTAATGAATGCAAATCAATCGCTTTTATTAAGCTAAATCCTCACCTAGATTGATAGGACTTAAACCTATAAATTTTTAGTTAACAGCTAAACACCCTAAACTGGCTTCAATCTACTTCTCCCGCCTATCAGAAAGAGGGCGGGAGAAGCCTTAGTAGAGCAGTTTTCTACACCTTCGAATTTGCAATTCGACATGAAATATCACCTTAAGGCTTGGTAAAAAGAGGGCCGTCCCCTCTGTCTTTAGATTTACAGTCTAATGCTTAACTCAGCCATTTTACCTATGTTCATTAATCGTTGATTATTTTCTACCAACCACAAAGACATCGGAACCCTGTACCTATTGTTTGGGGCGTGAGCTGGGATAGTGGGCACAGCCCTAAGTATCCTGATTCGAGCAGAACTGGGACAACCTGGTGCCTTATTAGGTGATGATCAAATCTATAATGTGATTGTAACTGCCCATGCATTTGTAATAATTTTCTTCATAGTAATACCAATAATGATTGGAGGCTTTGGAAACTGACTAGTACCCCTAATGATCGGAGCCCCAGATATAGCATTTCCACGAATGAATAATATAAGCTTCTGACTCCTACCACCCTCATTTCTCCTGTTACTAGCATCATCTATAGTAGAAGCAGGGGCAGGTACAGGTTGAACTGTATACCCCCCACTAGCTGGTAACTTAGCACATGCTGGAGCATCAGTAGATCTTACTATTTTTTCTCTCCACTTAGCTGGTGTGTCCTCAATTCTAGGAGCAATTAACTTTATTACAACTATTATTAACATGAAACCACCAGCTATAACACAGTATCAAACCCCATTATTCGTATGATCAGTCCTCATTACAGCTGTACTCCTACTTCTATCCCTACCAGTTCTGGCCGCAGGAATTACTATGCTTTTAACAGACCGAAACCTAAACACAACTTTCTTTGACCCTGCTGGAGGCGGTGACCCTATTCTATATCAACACCTATTCTGATTCTTTGGTCACCCAGAAGTCTACATTCTTATTCTACCTGGGTTTGGAATTATTTCACATATCGTCACATATTACTCTGGTAAAAAAGAACCATTCGGCTATATAGGAATAGTATGAGCCATAATATCCATTGGATTTTTAGGATTTATTGTATGAGCCCACCATATATTCACAGTAGGACTAGATGTAGACACACGAGCCTATTTCACATCAGCCACTATAATTATTGCTATTCCAACAGGAGTTAAGGTATTTAGCTGATTAGCCACCCTCCACGGAGGAAATATCAAATGATCACCAGCAATGCTATGAGCTCTGGGATTTATTTTCTTATTTACGGTAGGTGGATTAACAGGAATCGTACTATCTAACTCCTCCCTAGACATCGTACTTCACGATACATACTACGTAGTAGCACATTTCCACTATGTACTATCAATAGGAGCCGTATTTGCTATTATGGCAGGATTCGTCCACTGATTCCCACTATTCACAGGCTATACTATCAATGACACATGAGCTAAAACCCATTTTGCCATCATATTTGTAGGGGTTAATTTAACATTTTTCCCACAGCATTTCTTAGGTCTATCAGGAATACCACGACGATACTCTGATTACCCAGATGCCTATACCACATGAAACACTGTATCTTCAATAGGATCATTTATTTCACTAACCGCTGTATTAGTAATAATTTTCATAATCTGAGAAGCATTTGCCTCTAAACGTGAAGTACTATCAGTAGAATACTCATCAACAAATTTAGAGTGACTACACGGCTGCCCTCCGCCATACCATACATTCGAAGAGCCTACCTATGTAAAAGTTAAATAAGAAAGGAAGGATTCGAACCCCCTTAAACTGGTTTCAAGCCAATCCCATAACCTCTATGTCTTTCTCAATGAGATATTAGTAAAACAATTACATAACTTTGTCAAAGTTAAATTATAGAGTACAATCTATATATCTTATATGGCTTATCCATTTCAACTAGGCTTACAAGATGCCACATCACCTATTATGGAAGAACTAACAAACTTCCATGATCACACCCTAATAATTGTTTTCCTAATTAGCTCACTAGTATTATATATCATCACACTTATACTAACTACAAAACTAACCCACACTAGCACCATAGATGCCCAAGAAGTTGAAACAATTTGAACCATCCTCCCAGCCGCAATCTTAATCCTAATCGCACTCCCATCCCTCCGAATCCTATATATAATAGATGAAATCAATAACCCAGCACTAACAGTAAAAACAATAGGTCACCAATGATACTGAAGTTATGAGTATACAGACTATGAAGATCTGTGCTTTGACTCATACATAATCCCAACAAATGACTTAAAGCCAGGAGAACTACGCCTGCTAGAAGTAGACAACCGAGTTGTACTACCTATAGAGCTACCAATTCGAATACTAATCTCATCAGAAGATGTACTTCACTCATGAGCTGTCCCATCCTTGGGATTAAAAACAGACGCCATCCCAGGCCGACTAAATCAAGCTACAATCTCATCTAACCGACCTGGGCTATTTTACGGCCAATGTTCTGAAATCTGCGGATCAAACCACAGCTTTATACCTATTGTCCTAGAAATAGTGCCACTAAAACACTTTGAGAACTGATCCTCATCAATAATTTAATAACACTGTGAAGCTTAAAGCGTTAACCTTTTAAGTTAAAGTCAGAAAATAATATTTTTCCACAGTGGTATGCCACAACTAGATACATCTACATGATTTATTACTATTCTATCTACCATTATTACACTATTCGTACTAATACAACTAAAAATCTCCACAATCAACTTCCCACTTAGCCCATCAATCAAATCCACAGAGTTAGTAAAAACTGACAACCCATGAGAATCAAAATGAACGAAAATCTATTCGCCTCTTTTATTACTCCCACAATAATAGGACTACCTATCGTTGTATTCATTATCATACTCCCATCTATCCTTCTCTCTTCCTCCAAACGCCTAGTTACAAACCGTTACTTCTCATTTTTACACTGACTAGTAAAACTTATTACTAAACAAATAATACTTATCCACACCCCAAAAGGACGCACATGATCATTAATACTAGTATCACTGATAATATTTATTGGATCAACAAATCTATTAGGCCTCCTACCACACACATTCACCCCAACAACACAACTATCAATAAACCTAGGAATGGCTATTCCATTATGAGCCGGAGCCGTAATTCTAGGATTCCGCCATAAATTAAAATCTTCACTAGCCCACTTCCTACCACAAGGAACCCCCATCTCCTTAATCCCAATACTTATCATTATTGAAACAATTAGCTTATTTATTCAACCAATAGCCCTAGCAGTGCGACTTACAGCCAATATTACAGCAGGGCATCTACTAATCCATCTAATTGGCGGGGCAACATTAGTACTAACAAGCATCAGTCCTCCAACTGCCTCCATCACCTTTATTATCCTGGCCTTACTAACAATCTTAGAATTCGCTGTAGCTCTTATCCAAGCCTACGTATTTACACTACTAGTTAGTCTATATTTACATGACAACACATAATGACCCACCAAACCCATGCTTATCACATAGTAAACCCAAGCCCATGACCACTAACAGGAGCATTCTCAGCCCTCCTACTTACATCAGGCTTAGTAATATGATTTCACTACAACTCATACACCCTAATAACTATTGGTTTATTAGCAAATACCCTAACAATATACCAATGATGACGAGATATTGTACGAGAAGGGACCTACCAAGGCCACCACACACCAATTGTACAAAAAGGACTTCGCTACGGAATAATCCTATTTATCGTATCAGAAGTCTTTTTCTTCGCTGGGTTCTTCTGAGCCTTCTACCACTCTAGTCTAGCACCAACCCACGACTTAGGGGGATGCTGACCTCCTACAGGAATTACCCCCTTAAACCCACTAGAAGTTCCCTTACTTAACACATCAGTACTTCTAGCATCCGGAGTATCCATCACATGGGCCCACCACAGCCTAATAGAAGGAAAACGCAGTAATATAAATCAAGCTCTTCTTATTACAATCCTACTTGGAATCTATTTCACCATTCTTCAAGCCTCAGAATATTTTGAAACCCCATTCTCTATCTCAGACGGGGTTTATGGATCTACATTCTTTATAGCAACTGGATTCCACGGCCTCCATGTAATTATTGGGACCACCTTCCTAATAGTATGCTTAATACGCCAACTCAAATACCACTTTACATCTAAACATCACTTCGGATTTGAAGCCGCAGCATGATACTGACACTTCGTTGACGTAGTATGATTATTCCTATATGTATCTATTTATTGATGAGGATCATACTTTCTTAGTATAATAAGTACAACCGACTTCCAATCAGTTAGATCTAGACTTAACCTAGAAGAAAGTAATAAACATATTAACAGCCCTACTAGTAAATATTACACTATCAATACTACTAATCATTATTGCCTTCTGATTACCCCAACTTAATTTATACACTGAAAAAGCAAACCCGTACGAGTGCGGGTTTGACCCTATAGGCTCTGCCCGCCTCCCGTTCTCAATAAAATTTTTCCTAGTAGCAATCACTTTCTTACTATTTGATCTAGAAATTGCACTTCTACTTCCACTACCATGAGCCATCCAAATATATAATATTAACATCATAATATTAACAGCTTTCATCCTAGTCTCCGTATTAGCATTAGGCCTAGCCTACGAATGACTACAAAAAGGACTAGAATGAACTGAGTAACTGGTAATTAGTTTAATTAAAACAAATGATTTCGACTCATTAGATTATAATAAATATTATAACTACCAAAAATGCCATCTGTAACCTCCAATATTATATTAGCATTCTCATTCTCACTCCTAGGAACACTAGTATTTCGATCTCACCTAATATCAACTCTCCTATGCCTCGAAGGAATAATACTATCACTGTTTATTATAACCACAATTACATCCCTTAACTCCCACTCAATAATTATATACCCCCTACCCATTGTTATTCTAGTATTCGCAGCATGTGAGGCAGCTATTGGCTTAGCCCTATTAGCAAAAGTATCAAACTCCTACGGAACAGATTATGTGCAAAATCTAAACCTACTTCAATGTTAAAAATTATTTTTCCCTCTATCATACTTCTCCCACTCACCTGATTATCAAACAAAAAAAACCTATGAGTCAATGTCACCTCCTACAGCTTTATAATCAGCTTGACTTCAGCCATGTTTCTATGACAAAACGACATAAATAATTTAAACTTCTCACTACTATTCTCAACTGACTCCCTATCCTCCCCTCTTATTATTTTAACAACATGACTACTACCACTCATACTGCTAGCCAGCCAAAACCACATAAAAAAAGAAACAGAATCGAACAAAAAAACCTACATTTCAATACTAGTCCTACTACAAATTCTTCTAATCATAACATTCTCTGCAAACGAACTAATTATATTTTACATCTTATTTGAAGCCACCCTAATCCCCACCCTTATTATCATCACCCGATGGGGTAACCAAACAGAACGACTAAATGCAGGACTATACTTTCTATTTTATACCCTAATTGGATCAATCCCACTACTAATTGCCCTTATCTATATACAAAACATAAAAGGAACATTAAACTTCATACTATTCCCACTCACCTTTACACCCCTAGACCAAACATGGTCTAATAGTATTCTATGATTAGCATGCATAATGGCATTTATAATTAAAATACCACTATACGGAGTCCACTTATGACTCCCTAAAGCACACGTAGAGGCCCCTATTGCAGGATCTATAATCCTAGCAGCTATTCTACTAAAGCTAGGAGGATACGGTATAATACGAATTGCTATTGTCTTAGACCCAGTAACCAAAACTATAGCCTACCCATTCATCCTCCTATCACTATGAGGGATAATTATAACTAGCTCTATTTGCTTACGACAGACAGACTTAAAATCTCTAATCGCCTACTCTTCAGTAAGTCATATGGCATTGGTTATTGCAGCCATCATAATCCAGACACCATGAAGTTTTATAGGAGCCACAACACTAATAATTGCCCACGGCCTAACATCGTCCTTATTATTCTGCCTAGCCAATACTAATTACGAACGTATTCATAGCCGAACAATAATCATAACTCGAGGACTACAAACTATTTTTCCATTAATAACTACCCTATGAGTACTAGCAAGCTTAGCAAACCTAGCTCTACCACCATCGATCAACCTAATCGGAGAGTTATTAATCACAGTATCCCTATTCTCCTGATCCTACCCAACAATTTTACTTCTAGGTAGCAATATCTTAATCACCTCGCTTTACTCAATATATATAATTATCACCACACAACGAGGAAAGCTTACAAGCCATATAATTAATTTACAACCATCACACACACGAGAACTCACCCTAATAATACTACATATCACACCCCTAATTCTATTAACTATCAACCCTAAACTAATTATAGGGCCAACAATATGTAAATATAGTTTATAGCAAAACCCCAGACTGTGAATCTGGAAATAGGGAATTAAACCCCTTACTTACCGAGAAAGAATGCAAGAACTGCTAATTCATGCCACCATGTATAAACACATGGCTTTCTTACTTTTATAGGATAGAAGTAATCCGTTGGTCTTAGGAACCAAAAACTTGGTGCAACTCCAAATAAAAGTAATAAATACTATTACATCTTCAATCATACTAATTTTCTTTCTACTAATATTCCCTATTATATTATCAATAGCAAACTTAATCAAATCAACTAATTTCCCAAACTACGTAACCCTATCAATCAAATACGCTTTCCTATTAAGCCTAGTGCCACTAACTACATTCTTCTCACACAGCACTGAACTACTAATCACTAACTGACACTGAATAACAATCAACACCATGAAATTATCCATCAGCCTAAAGTTTGATTTCTTTTGTATCATCTTCCTATCAGTAGCCTTATTTGTGACTTGATCAATTATAGAATTCTCATCCTGATATATACACTCAGACCCACACCTAAATCGATTCATTAAATATCTACTTATATTCCTGATTACAATAATCATTTTAACTTCAGCCAACAACCTATTCCAACTATTTATTGGGTGAGAAGGAGTAGGTATTATATCATTCCTTTTAATCGGCTGATGGTATGGTCGAACAGATGCAAACACTGCAGCTCTACAAGCTATCTTATATAACCGCATTGGAGACATTGGATTTATCCTAACAATAGCCTGATTCTGCCTACACTCTAACTCCTGAGAACTACAACAAATCTTTATAACCAATGACCCAACAAACATCACCCCTCTTATAGGACTTCTAATCGCAGCCACAGGAAAATCAGCCCAATTTGGGCTACACCCATGACTACCTTCAGCTATAGAAGGTCCAACACCAGTATCAGCCCTACTTCACTCCAGCACAATAGTAGTAGCAGGAATTTTTCTTATAGTACGCTTCCACCCAATCACATCAAACAACAGCCTCATTCTAACTATAATACTATGCCTAGGATCAATCACAACCCTATTCACAGCTATTTGCGCACTAACACAAAACGATATTAAAAAAATTGTAGCATTCTCCACATCAAGTCAACTAGGGTTAATAATAGTAACACTCGGAATCAATCAACCATATCTAGCCTTCCTCCACATCTGCACCCATGCATTCTTTAAAGCAATACTATTTATATGCTCAGGATCGATTATCCACAGTCTAAATGACGAACAAGATATTCGAAAAATAGGAAACCTAACTAAACCTATACCATTTACTTCCTCATGCCTAATAATCGGCAGCCTAGCCCTAACAGGAATACCCTTCCTAACAGGCTTCTACTCAAAAGACCTAATCATCGAAGCCGCAAACACGTGCTATACCAACGCCTGAGCCCTACTAATCACACTTATTGCCACCTCTTTAACAGCCGTTTATAGTATACGAATCATTTACTTTGTCTCTATAACTAAACCACGATTCCCGTCAATAATTATTATTAATGAAAACAACCCTAAACTGATAAATCCTATTAAACGATTGGCATTAGGAAGTATCCTAGCAGGCTTCTTTATTTCACAAAATATTCCACCTACTACTACTCAAATTATAACCATACCATGATACCTAAAAGCCACAGCCATAATCGTAACAATCTCAGGATTTGTCATCGCACTAGAACTTAACAACCTAACTTCAAATCTAGTAATAAACAAGCCAACACCATCATCATCATTCTCGACATCACTCGGATATTACCCTCTAATCATACACCGACTCCTACCGCTAAAAATATTAACAAAAAGCTTTAACACATCACTACGACTATTAGACCTAACCTGACTAGAAAAAGCTATCCCCCATACCACCTCCACCTTACAAATGACAGCCTCGAAAAACCTGGCTAACCAAAAAGGTCTCATTAAATTATACTTCCTATCATTTCTAATTACACTCTTATCTCTTCCCATCCTACTTATTACCTAATTTATTCGAACAATCTCAATAATAATTATAACACCCATTAATAAAGTCCACCCAGACACCACCATCAATCATGCAGAACAACTATATAAAGCAGCTACCCCAGCACCCCCCTCTCCCATTAACCCTAACTCATCACTATCATAAACCACCCAACCCCCAGCGTCACTGTTATGTACTAACACAGAATTTACTAAATTATAATCATTAGAGGCATAAACCACACCTATCTCCATAAAAACACCCATTACCAAGATACCAAACACCGATCAACTTGACACCAGAGTCTCAGGAAACTCCTCCGTAGACATAGCTGTTGTATACCCAAATACAACCAACATACCACCTAAATAAATTAAAAACACCATAGCACCTAAAAAAGACCCACCAAACCCTAACACCGCTAAACAACCAGAACACCCACTAACAATTAAACACACACCCCCATAGATAGGTGAAGGCTTCAATGATACGCCTAAGCACCCTAGCGCAATAAATGAACTTAAAATAAAAATATATTCTGTCATAATTCCTACATAGACTCTAACTATGACCAATGACATGAAAAATCATCGTTGTAATTCAACTATAGAAACACTTAATGACAAACATCCGAAAAAAACACCCATTAATTAAAATTATCAATGAATCCTTCATTGACCTCCCAACCCCACCCAACATTTCATCATGATGAAACTTCGGATCCTTACTTGGAGTATGCCTAATAATTCAAATTCTAACAGGCTTATTTCTAGCCATACACTACACATCAGACACAACTACAGCATTCTCATCAGTTACACACATCTGCCGAGACGTCAACTACGGCTGACTTATCCGATACATACACGCAAACGGAGCCTCAATATTCTTCATCTGCTTATTCCTTCATGTGGGGCGTGGAATATATTATGGATCATACACATTCACAGAGACATGAAACATCGGAGTTGTACTATTATTTGCTGTAATAGCAACAGCATTCATAGGATATGTACTTCCATGAGGACAAATATCCTTCTGAGGAGCCACAGTAATTACCAACCTACTATCAGCTATCCCCTATATCGGAACAACCCTAGTAGAGTGAATCTGAGGGGGATTCTCAGTAGACAAAGCAACCCTAACACGATTCTTCGCATTTCACTTCATCCTACCATTCATCATCACAGCCCTAGTAGTAGTTCACCTATTATTCCTGCATGAAACAGGATCCAACAACCCATCAGGCCTAAACTCAGACGCAGATAAAATTCCATTTCACCCCTACTACACTATCAAAGATATTTTAGGAATCCTCCTGTTATTAATAGTTCTCATAATTTTGGTTTTATTTTTCCCAGATATTCTCGGAGACCCCGATAATTACACTCCCGCAAATCCACTTAACACTCCAGCACACATTAAACCAGAATGATATTTCCTCTTCGCCTACGCCATCCTACGCTCAATCCCTAACAAACTAGGAGGAGTAATAGCCCTAGTTCTTTCAATCCTCATCCTAGCTCTCCTACCTCTACTACAAACCTCAAAACAACGAGGATTAATATTTCGACCTATCTCCCAAACCCTATTCTGAATTCTAGTAGCTAACCTCTTTATTCTCACATGAATTGGGGGTCAACCCGTTGAGCACCCATTCGTTATAATTGGACAACTAGCCTCAATCAGCTACTTCACCATTATTATCATCTTAATACCCGTAGCAGGAATAATTGAAAATAACATACTAAAATTCACCCATTGCCCTGATAGTATAACTAATTACTTTGGTCTTGTAAACCAAAAATGAAGAAGACATCTTCTCAGAGCATCAAGAAGGAAGGACTAACCCCCACCATCAACACCCAAAGCTGATATTCTATTTAAACTACTTCTTGTACATAAAATTATATTCCTCTAGCATATAAGCATGTAATATAAATTAATGAATTACAACATTCATTTATATATTACATAAAAATTAACTTAAACATGAGTATTAAGCAAGTAATTTACATTAATGTAATACAACATTCATTTATATATTACATAATTATTAACTTAAACATGAGTATTAAGCAAGTAATTTATATTAATGTAATATGGACATATCTGCGTTATCTTACATACACCATATTGTCATAATCCTGCTTGTCCAAATGACTATCCCCTTCCCCAGTTGGTCTATTAATCTACCATCCTCCGTGAAACCAACAACCCGCCCACCAGGATACCTCTTCTCGCTCCGGGCCCATTAAACTTGGGGGTAACTAACTATGAATTTTATCAGGCATCTGGTTCTTACTTCAGGGCCATTAAATGTTTTATTGTCCATACGTTCCCCTTAAATAAGACATCTCGATGGTACAGCGTCTAATCAGCCCATGATCAACATAACTGTAGTCAGGTGCCTCTGGTATTTTTTAATTTTCGGGATGCTGTGACTCACCATAGCCGTCAAGGCATGAAGGTCAGCTTACAGTCTAGCTGGACTTTTCAATTCAAGCTTTCACTGATCCACTAATACCATTACTGTCAACAATAAGGTTAATGATTCTTAAGACATATTAATTAATGTTTCTTAGACATAAATAT